GTTTATACTGATCAATCATAGAATAAAATTTCTGATTCAGTCCAATTAAACTTCCTTCCTTTGAATCTGGAAGTCTTTCTCAGATACAAGGAAATGATTCAGTTCCAGAGCCAAAGATCGTAGTTCTCGAACGAGCAATCGAAAAGATTCTGGAGCATCCACAGGTTTAGGTATTGTTCCTCCAATAATCGTAGTTCCGAGTACTTCTTGACGAGCTTTAATATGATCAGATTTATAAGTCAGCATCTCTTGTAAAATATGAGCAACACCGAACCCCTCGAGCGCCCAAACCTCCATTTCGCCTACCCGTTGTCCTCCTTGTTTCGCCCTTCCTTTAAGGGGTTGTTGTGTAACAAGTGCATAATGTCCACTGGAACGTCCATGTATTTTATCATCAACTTGATGAATTAATTTCAAAATATAAGGCTTTCCTATTATAACAGGCTGTTCAAAAAGATTCCCTGTTCTTCCATCAAATATTCCGCTCTTTCCCGGATACTCGGGTTCAAATATCCATGGATTCGATGTTTGTTTACTGGCTTCATATAATTCAGAAAACACAAGTTTTCTGGAAGCCTCCTGTTCATATCTCTCATCAAAAGGTGCTATTCGATAATGTCTATTTAGCATACTCCCAGCTAATCCGAGTGAACATTCCAATATCTGTCCTACATTCATTCGTGAGGGTACCCCTAATGGGTTGAAGACCATATCAACGGGTCTTCCATCTTGCAAATAAGGCATATCCTGTCTAGACAAAATCTTTGAAACGATACCTTTATTTCCATGTCTCCCGGCCACTTTATCACCTACTTTAATTTCACGTTTCTGTGAAATATATATTTGAATCGTTTCTGGATTATAGCTAGAACCTGCTTTTTTTTGGATCCATCTCACATCAATAACTCGGCCCCTACCACCTATAGGTAGTTTTAGACAAGTTTCCTTTGAGGTCGATACCTGAATCCCAAGTATAGCTCGTAATAATCTATCTTCCGGAGCATATGAGGATTCTTTCGCCATTTGAGGCGTTAATTTACCCACTAAAATATCCCCTGTTTCTACCCAAGATCCCAGAATCACAATTCCATTTTTGTCTAAATTTCGGAGTAAATGGGCTTCTAGATGTGGAATTTTATTAGTGATTCTTTCAGGACCGTGGCTTGTCACATGAGTCTGAATTTCATATTTACGTATGTGAAAAGAAGTATAAATATCTTCATAGACCAGACGTTCACTAATGAGTACAGCATCTTCAGAATTGTAACCTTCCCATGGCATATAAGCTACTAATACGTTTTTTCCCAAAGCGAGTTCACCGCCAACAGTAGCAGCACCATCTGCTAAAATTTGCCCCTTTTTTACGCATTTACCTTTATGAACCCGGGATTTTTGATGCATGCAAGTATTTTTGTTGGAACGTTGATATATAATTAATGGAATACTTAGAGCATTCCCATTTCCAAATAAAATGATCTTGTCAGTATCGTTATAAACGATTTTTCCGGCGTGTTCGGCTATAGCGGGAACTCCTGAATCTAAGGCCACTTGGCGTTCCAATCCAGTTCCAACAATGCACTTTTCGGACCGAGAAAGAGGAACTGCTTGACGTTGCATATTAGAACTCATTAAAGCTCGATTCGCATCATTATGCTCGATAAAAGGAATCAGGGAAGCTCCAATAGAAAAATATTGGAAGGGAAAAATACTTCGAAGATGAACCTGTTCCCATGCAATAGTTAGAAATTCTTGACGGTATCGAGCTGGAACAATCTGCTCCTCCTGAATACCTCGATTCAGTGCTAAAAAATTTCCCGTCGCTACCATATAGTATTCATCTCTACTTGGTGATAAATAAAGCATTCGTATTCGTTTTGATCTCTCAGAAATTTCAAAAAATGGACTTTCTATAGACCCCCAACGACCAATCCTTGCGTGAATTGCCAAGGATCCAATAAGTCCTACATTGATTCCTTCCGAGGTGTCAATTGGACAAATGCGTCCATAGTAACTAGGATGGATATCCCGTATCCGAAAACTAGCAGTTCGCCCCGTCAATCCTCCAGGACCCAAATAACTCAATTTTCTCCCATGAACTATTTGGGTCAATGGATTGGTTCGATCTAAAACTTGAGATAATGGGTGTAATCCAAAAAACGATTCATAAGTGGTTGTTAATGGAGTTGAAGTCACTAAATTCTGAGGAGTCGGTATCAATTTATATCTAATTGCTCCAGATATAGTTCCTCGAATTATATTTTCTAAACGAACGAGAGCCAATCCAAATTGATCTTGTAATAGATCTGCTACGGAACGAATACGTTTATTTTTCAAATGATTCATATCGTCAAGTGTACCCATTCCAAATTTCATTCCAATCAAATGATCCGCAGCTGTCAATATATCTCGCGGTAACAAAAATGTATTGTTCTCGGGTATATCAATATTCAGTCTTCGGTTCATATTTCGGCGACCAATCCCCCCTAATTCACATCTTTGTTGAAAAAATTTTTTTTGTAATTCCGTACATAAAGATTCCGGAAATATGGGATCTCCGCCTACACAAGCAAATTGTCGATAAAACTCCAAAATGGCATTTTCTTTTGACCCTATTTTTTTTTTCTCCTTTTCATTGAGGAAAGACATAAAAATTTCGGGGTAGCAAACGTTCTCAAGAATTTCGCTTAAATTCGAACCCATAGCTGATGATAGAACTAGAATAGATATTTTCTGTTTCCTACTTACACGAGCCCATATTCTTGCTTTTCTATCAATTTCTAACTCTAATCTTCCCCCCCAATCTGATATTATTGTGCCGGTATAGACTGAAATTCCCTTATGGTCCAACTCTGAACGATAATAGATACCAGGGCTTTGCAATATTTGATTGATTACAATTCTGTATATTCCATTTACTATAGAAGTTCCCAGGGAATTCATTAGAGGAATGTTTCCAATAAAAATAATTTGTTCTTGGATATCCCTACTGTTTTTCCAAATTAATCCCGCGGATATATATAATTCAGAGGAATATGTAAGTGATTCATATACAGCATCTTTTTCTTTTATCGAGGGTTCTACCAATTGATATGTTTCCACAAACAACTGAAATTCAATTTCTTGATCCGTATCTTCCATTTTTGGAAACTTAAAAAGTTCTTCTGTTAAGCCCCGATCAATGAATCTACAAAACCCTTCAAATTGTATTTGATTCAATCCGGGTAGTGTAGACATTCCTTCATTCCCAACCCCAAGCATTTTCAATTTCCCCATTTATTTTATAGAAAATATCCCGTGATTTGCTGTCATTCTTCATTGAATCACATGAATCGATTTAGCAATAATGGAATTTCTGGTCTTTTTACTTTACTGAATCACATGAAATTTTACCTAACGACGTCTATGAAATACCTATTATGAAAACAGTAGATTTTATACTCAAATTGGAATTTGCAACAAAACAAACAAATAGAATATAACTTGTAATATAAATCGAAACAAATTGATAAATTTCACCCAGACTTGGGATATTTTATAGTAGTAGTATAGTATCTTATTACATAATTCTAATTCGATTGATACCCCAAAAAGATTTGTTTGGCTCCATGAGATAAAGATATCCAAAATAAAATAATCAGAAAAAATATACAATTTATTTATTTTTTTCGAATTTGAGAATATGATTGCAGTGCATAAAAAGACTTGGATTTATTAAACATGCATAGATCTAACTTCAGCTATAACTATCTCTATATGTCTCTTACTTTATTGCAGTCCTATTTGTTCGGGACAGCACATGTTATGTTGTGTTCATTTATTTTTTCTATTCATTCATTAATCTATTTAATGAAAAATTGGCAAAAACAATGAAAGCACGAGAATTTATCGAAAATTCCCTATAATATAGGTATGTGTAACAACGAAAATGCATGTTCTGGGGTTGACATATATTAACAGTTGCTGTTATAATTGAAATAGAGAGGGATTAAAAAAAATAATAATAATATTGATTGGTTATGTATCAATTTCTATTTTTTCTCATTAATAAAGAATAGATTAAGATTCAAGAATTAAGAATTATTCAGGAATTTGTAGTTAACGGTTGCTATTTGTGCTGAAATTTTGACTTTTCTTTTGTGACTGAAAGGTATAGGTATACATTTGTTTTCAATAGAAAAAGGGAGGGGATTAAAGAAAACGGAATTTAAGATACAAACACATCAAAAAAAAGAATTTTAGAAACCCTTTTTTGTTTTTTTGAGAGGAGGAGGGGTATTCGGATCTATTTTTTTGTATTATTTTGGCGATATGGCCGAGTGGTAAGGCGGGGGACTGCAAATCCTTTTTCCCCAGTTCAAATCCGGGTGTCGCCTGATCGATAAGAGAATTCAAATAGAAAACTTTTTCTTTTTTTCCAGCACAAGCTAGTGTAGGAATAAGGGACTAGTTTGATGCTTCTAAGCATCGGGAAGTTTGTTCTCTAAAATGTTGTAAATATTTTCGTCTCAGATTCAACGAAAAATTCATTAGAGGGATGAAAAGGAATAGATCAATCTTGAAATGATAGTCATTTTATTTCACTACTATTGTAGTGTCCATCTACTTTTTGGGTCTTTAATTAGATTGGATAGGGATAGGTCGGATGGGGAATATAAGTCCATTTTAAGTTAGGGAAGGTGTTGAAGAAAAACCTTGTATACAAACTTATGGTAAAGTATATGAACGCTTCTTCATTTATTCCATATTAGTTAGATTAATGAAATTGAATATCTAATTCGATTTTTTTTATTATTATAATATTGAATTTCTTTTTTATTATTATTATAATATTATTCTATATATTAATAAAAAAATCCAATTCAAAAAGAATCCATTTTTTTCTAATCTCTAGTAAAAGAATTTTAGAGGATGTTTTCCAATTGTTTTAGAGAACGAATCGGGAGACAATCAAATGGAAATAAGAGATGCAAATAAGAGTCTGAGTATGCAAAGAAATCTATGCTTAATTTAATATTTTTCAATTCTACTAGAAATCAGGTAAGAACTTGTTAGATGTTCTAATTGGATGTTTCCTCAATGGTGTTATGACGGAATCTTTTTTTGACTCTGTACCAGCGATTCCACTATTATTATAAGATATTATAAAATTTTTAGTGAAAAATAAAAACGAAAATAATACAAGAAAAATTAGTAAACAATAATAAAAATAAAAATATTTCTTCATATTGATAGAGATAGGAGACAAAATTTACATGGATATAGTAAGTCTTGCTTGGGCTGGTTTAATGGTAGTTTTTACATTTTCCCTTTCCCTTGTAGTATGGGGAAGAAGTGGACTCTAAGAGGACTACTAATTGAGTTAAGGGATCAAAATGTCTCAATTATTTTATTTTATAGCTAAGTTCTTCCATTTTTTAACTATTGAATTTTGTTATTTTATTAATATAACTAAATACTAATTAATGAAATGCAATTCGATACTTCATTTCGAAACTCTATTGTATTCCAGTGGTGGAATATAATATTGAAAAAAAAAAAAATACTCTTTAAATCAAACAAATATTTGAATTGTTCCCATCTTATTGTCCCGGGAATACGGATAATTGGAAAAGGATTACTACTCCAAACTTAATTCTTTTTAAGATTTCTATTTCGATGAACTGGTTACGACCAATCTTTTCTAAATATGAAAAACTTTTTCATCGAATCCCCTGATCAGTTGTCAATTATTTAATCAATTTAATCAATTCATTTTTTTGGAATACTAAAAATAAAAAGATTATTTTTTTTTTTTTTTTTTTTATCGGGATTATGAAAAGAATGTGAAATCTAAAAATTCAAATAATAAGAATAAAAATGTATTTTTGATTATTTCAGATTGATTGGAACCAATACAAATATAATAGATTAGATCAAACAAAGAAAAAATGTGGAATTGACATTCCATAGATATCTATAGATATACCCATATGAAAAGAAATATTTAAATTGGTCCATCCATATTATATTAAACTTCTTTTTTTTTTTAAGTAAAACATTCCATTTTTACCATACCATAATAAATAGTATAGTAGAAAGAAATAGATTTGATTTCTTTCTACTATACTATATGGATTTCATAGAATTCTGCTGATTGTAGTCTGATCATTTTATTTAAAAGAAAGACCCGAAATGGAAACCCTTTTTTCTTTATTCAATCATTGTCATCCCATTGATAAGAAATCAGAAGTCATGTTTAATTAAAATTAGTCACTTTGACTTACCGTTTTTACGTAAATTATAAGTAAAAAGGCAGTAGGAACTAGAATGAAGAGTGCAGTAGCTATAAATGCGAGAATATTGACTTCCATAATCTCTATTTTTTCTTTCTCTTTTATTTCGAATAAATACTTCGGGATTTAATCCCATAGAAATGAAAAATCTTTCGTCAGTAAATTAAGTGGTATAAATTTTATCTCGATGATATAAAATCGGATCAATATCACGAATAACAATATCTGAGCTATCAAATCAATTCATCGTCGAGAATTAAATAGTATAACATAGGAAGATCTTTTATCCATACCAAAAAAAAAAAAAAATTACTTTCTGATGCAATGAAAAATTCCTTTTTCTTTCTTCGTCCGAACCTTTACCTTAAACTAAAAAAGAAAAAAGGAATCCCTGTTAGAAATGAGATTTTTTTTTCTTTTTTATTCCCTTTCACATACGAAATCAATTGATATTTTTTGGATTTGTATCCATCGGGACTGACGGGACTCGAACCCGCAGCTTCCGCCTTGACAGGGCGGTGCTCTGACCAATTGAACTACAATCCCAGGGAAAAAGTTGTATAGCATACATATTCTTACTATTTCATTCAAACCCTTTGTTTTTCTATTTTAGATTCGAACCCCTGTACTGTAACTGAAAGAGGCAGACTTATATATTGATATTTTTAGGGGTCTGCACTTTAGCGAGATCGACACGGATTATTCGCAATCCGTTCCTTATTGCTAACTTGATTGAAAAATCAATGAATCAAGGAAACAAAAAAGACTCTTTTTTTAATTGAATGTTTTCCTAAGACTTTCTATTTTAAAATCCCGATAGGAATTTTTCAAAATTCGAATTTGTGGAAAAAATAAATAGCACTCGAGATTTTATTCTTCTGTATGGGAGCCCATTGGTGATTTTCAGAGAGCACCAAATGGGTTATATCATTGCATGGTGGATCAGTCAATTTTTGGGCCGAGCTGGATTTGAACCAGCGTAGACATATTGCCAACGAATTTACAGTCCGTCCCCATTAACCGCTCGGGCATCGACCCAGGAAGAATCAATTTTAGTCTTTATTGATAATCCTTGATCAATTTCCTTTTGTAGTACCCTACCCCCAGGGGAAGTCGAATCCCCGTTGCCTCCTTGAAAGAGAGATGTCCTAAACCACTAGACGATGGGGGCATACTTGCCCGACCTCCATTCTACTATGTTCATACATAGTATGAACAGTTTTTTGAAATTGTCAATATAATGATATGATTCGATCAGAAGGATCTTTCAGAATTCCTTAAAATTTAGATTTCGAAATTGTTCATTCCAATCACCAATCTATAAAACTATAAAAAAATAATGTGAAAGAAAACAAAAGAAAGAGAGAATCCTTTCAGGGAATGATTTATTTTCTGGAACAGGCGCGGCATTAACACCTCATTTCTTTCACTTTCATTCAGTGTTAAGAAGATTGAATTAGTGGGTACATGTATCAATGAAATGAATTTTGTGTTATGATGAAGATGATTTCAATTCGAATCGGTTTTGAAAAAATCCATTCCATTGATATTTTTCAAATCCAATATCAAAAAATCCTTTTTTTAACTATACTTACTGGACTTACTGGGTAAATCCAATTTATTGTTCGTTAAAAAGTTGCTATGTAAAAAAAAAAAGATCTATTCTATATATATAATTTATATATAATTTGAGTATATGCAGTAACAAATAGATGTACTAAACTCATATCCATATTGGATGGTTCCTTATTCGGGAATTGACTCAAATGGAGCCCCTTTAACTCAGTGGTAGAGTAACGCCATGGTAAGGCGTAAGTCATCGGTTCAAATCCGATAAGGGGCTTTTTTGTCAAAAAATGACAACAGTAGTATTCCGATTTGAAGGAAGAATAGAGATATTCTTGATATTTGTAAGAAGTTTCTCTTTGTAAAAAAAAAACTAAGGAATAGTTGAATTTCATTAAAAAATCGAGTTTTTATTCTATTAAATTATTGTTATCATTCGAATTCATTCGAATAGAGTAAACTCATTCTAGTTAGAAAGTGAAAGAGTATTCTTTTCTATATATATTAGACTGTGATATTTCCTTTAATTATAAGATATTCCTATCCTATTTTCTATTATTCCAATCAAAAAATGGGAAAGATTCTAAAAAAAAGTAAGTGGACCTAACCTATTGAATCATAACTATATCCACTATTCTGATATTCAAATTGGATAGAAATGAAATTCGAACAGTGGATCTTTTTTGTTTTTAATATCTCTTTAGTTCGGACTCCGCAAGAATCTGTCAATATTTCGGATTAAATCTTATTGTTCCTAGGAATAAATTGATACTCCTCTTCTCCACGCAGAAGGGTTTATTCTATTCTAAGTTCCAACATATAAGTCATTTTACTTTAAAAATATCTTTATTTCCGAATACAAGAAAAGATCAAATTAAATTTCTATTATTTCTTTAAGATATAAGATATCTATAAAAAAAATAGAAAAATCCATCAAATCATGACTTCGAGTATCAAATATTTAATTTTCATATCTATGCATACTAAATTTTTAAAGCAATTAATGGACGAAACTTTCACTTAGAATCTATTATCTATTATTTTTAATAAAACTCCATACAATATTAAAAAATCTGATAAATAGATAAAATAGATAGATAAAAAAAGATTCGAATTTCTTACCTCGATCTGCAAAAAAGGTATACTTTGTAATTTTTTTAATCTGAACGAAAGAAAAATACAACTAAAGAGGACAATAAAAGAAATTAAAGTAAAATAGAAAGTAAAAATAGGATTCTATAGTAGTTTCCTAGACATACAAATTAGAAGAATATATAAAAGTTTTTTTTTATTTCACGAACAAGATTCAAGAATAATATTATTTAATATTATTTGATAAAAGGAGAGTAGTCTGTCTGGGGATCTGCTGGTAACAAAAGTAATAAAAGCGATCATTTCATTTGTTTCTGGAATAGTTCTTTAAAAATTTTATTTATCGGATTTACGAGTCATAAGACAATTCCCGCGTCATGACTTCATGACTTAGGGAATTTTTTAGAATAGAAAGGAATAACCCAATTAAGTTAATGGATTTGACCTAGATTAAATATCAATCGACAAAAAAAGTATTTTTCTATTCGAAACCCAGTAGAAAAGAAGGGACAGTCTTTGAGAAATCATATCATATAGAAAATGAAAAAATCCTCGAAGGTTCCATCCCTGAAAATGCTAGGGGGTGTTCGGAAATGGTTGAAGTAGTTGAATAGGAGGATCACTATGACTATAGCTCTTGGTAAATTTACCAAAGATGAAAATGATTTATTTGATATTATGGATGACTGGTTACGAAGGGACCGTTTTGTTTTTGTGGGTTGGTCCGGTCTATTGCTCTTTCCTTGCGCCTATTTTGCCGTGGGGGGTTGGTTCACAGGTACCACCTTTGTAACTTCATGGTATACTCATGGATTGGCAAGTTCCTATTTGGAAGGTTGTAACTTCTTAACTGCGGCAGTCTCTACTCCTGCTAATAGTTTAGCACACTCTTTGTTGTTACTATGGGGTCCTGAAGCACAGGGAGATTTTACCCGTTGGTGTCAATTGGGTGGTCTGTGGACTTTTGTTGCTCTCCACGGTGCTTTCGGATTAATAGGTTTTATGTTACGTCAATTTGAACTTGCTCGATCTGTTCAATTGCGCCCTTATAATGCAATCGCATTCTCCGG